TATTGGGGTAAAAGCTCAGTCCAAAAATACCCTTACTATATCATAACCCAACCACACTACTTCATCACTCCCCCTCCCGGGGGCATTGCCCTACAGCAGATGCCAATTATACCCTTTCAGAGAACACACTCATATCCTAACCACACAAATAGTAAGTACCTAAACCCTCAACCTTATAATACTACCTATTGATATATATATATTATATGGGTCCCCCCATAGGGATATTTTACATACCCTTACTATATCATAACCCAACCACACTACTTCATCACTCCCCCTCCCGGGGGCATTGCCCTACAGCAGATGCCAATTATACCCTTTCAGAGAACACACTCATATCCTAACCACACAAATAGTAAGTACCTAAACCCTCAACCTTATAATACTACCTATTGATATATATATATTATATGGGTCCCCCCATAGGGATATTTTACATACCCTTACTATATCATAACCCAACCACACTACTTCATCACTCCCCCTCCCGGGGGCATTGCCCTACAGCAGATGCCAATTATACCCTTTCAGAGAACACACTCATATCCTAACCACACAAATAGTAAGTACCTAAACCCTCAACCTTATAATACTACCTATTGATATATATATATTATATGGGTCCCCCCATAGGGATATTTTACATACCCTTACTATATCATAACCCAACCACACTACTTCATCACTCCCCCTCCCGGGGGCATTGCCCTACAGCAGATGCCAATTATACCCTTTCAGAGAACACACTCATATCCTAACCACACAAATAGTAAGTACCTAAACCCTCAACCTTATAATACTACCTATTGATATATATATATTATATGGGTCCCCCCATAGGGATATTTTACATACCCTTACTATATCATAACCCAACCACACTACTTCATCACTCCCCCTCCCGGGGGCATTGCCCTACAGCAGATGCCAATTATACCCTTTCAGAGAACACACTCATATCCTAACCACACAAATAGTAAGTACCTAAACCCTCAACCTTATAATACTACCTATTGATATATATATATTATATGGGTCCCCCCATAGGGATATTTTACATACCCTTACTATATCATAACCCAACCACACTACTTCATCACTCCCCCTCCCGGGGGCATTGCCCTACAGCAGATGCCAATTATACCCTTTCAGAGAACACACTCATATCCTAACCACACAAATAGTAAGTACCTAAACCCTCAACCTTATAATACTACCTATTGATATATATATATTATATGGGTCCCCCCATAGGGATATTTTACATACCCTTACTATATCATAACCCAACCACACTACTTCATCACTCCCCCTCCCGGGGGCATTGCCCTACAGCAGATGCCAATTATACCCTTTCAGAGAACACACTCATATCCTAACCACACAAATAGTAAGTACCTAAACCCTCAACCTTATAATACTACCTATTGGTATATATATATTGTATGGGTCCCCCCATAGGAATATTTTACATACCCTTACTATATCATAACCCAACCACACTACTTCATCACTCCCCCTCCCGGGGGCATTGCCCTACAGCAGATGCCAATTATACCCTTTCAGAGAACACACCCCAAACTCAAAAGGAGTTTGCCATAAACAAAGGAGGCAAAATTTTTCTTGCTCTATAAGCATCTATATGATATACCTATCAACCAAACCTTCCGGCTCCCATCGATTAGCCTTAAAAGACCTACCCTAGCACGAAAAACTAGTATGTTACACACCTAATCGACGATCACTCCCCCTCCCGGGGGCATTGCCCTACAGCAGATGCCAATTATACCCTTTCAGAGAACACACCCCAAACTCAAAAGGAGTTTGCCATAAACAAAGGAGGCAAAAATTTTCTTGCTCTATAGGCATCTATATAATATACCTATCAACCAAACCTTCCGGCTCCCATCGATTACCTTAAACCCTAAGCCTCAAACCCCCAACGACCTAGATACCCCATAAAAACACCTAGAGACCAACTAAAATCCCCCCTCCCCCATAAGATTTTCAATAAACCTGTAAGGGGGGGGTATTACAAACCTAAAATTACAAGCATAACACCCTATAAAAATTTAACCAAACAGTCCCCGAAATAAACCAGAAATTATAAAATCTTAACAAAAGATTTTTCTATAAATCCACCCCAAACTCAAAAGGAGTTTGCCATAAACAAAGGAGGCAAAAATTTTCTTGCTCTATAGGCATCTATATAATATACCTATCAACCAAACCTTCCGGCTCCCATCGATTACCTTAAACCCTAAGCCTCAAACCCCCAACGACCTAGATACCCCATAAAAACACCTAGAGACCAACTAAAATCCCCCCTCCCCCATAAGATTTTCAATAAACCTGTAAGGGGGGGGTATTACAAACCTAAAATTACAAGCATAACACCCTATAAAAATTTAACCAAACAGTCCCCGAAATAAACCAGAAATTATAAAATCTTAACAAAAGATTTTTCTATAAATCCACCACAAACTCAAAAGGAGTTTGCCATAAACAAAGGAGGCAAAAATTTTCTTGCTCTATAAGCATCTATATAATATACCTATCAACCAAACCTTCCGGCTCCCATCGATTACCTTAAACCCTAAGCCTCAAACCCCCAACGACCTAGATACCCCATAAAAACACCTAGAGACCAACTAAAATCCCCCCTCCCCCATAAGATTTTCAATAAACCTGTAAGGGGGGGGTATTACAAACCTAAAATTACAAGCATAACACCCTATAAAAATTTAACCAAACAGTCCCCGAAATAAACCAGAAATTATAAAATCTTAACAAAAGATTTTTCTATAAATCCACCCCAAACTCAAAAGGAGTTTGCCATAAACAAAGGAGGCAAAAATTTTCTTGCTCTATAAGCATCTATATAATATACCTATCAACCAAACCTTCCGGCTCCCATCGATTACCTTAAACCCTAAGCCTCAAACCCCCAACGACCTAGATACCCCATAAAAACACCTAGAGACCAACTAAAATCCCCCCTCCCCCATAAGATTTTCAATAAACCTGTAAGGGGGGGGTATTACAAACCTAAAATTACAAGCATAACACCCTATAAAAATTTAACCAAACAGTCCCCGAAATAAACCAGAAATTATAAAATCTTAACAAAAGATTTTTCTATAAATCCACCCCAAACTCAAAAGGAGTTTGCCATAAACAAAGGAGGCAAAAATTTTCTTGCTCTATAAGCATCTATATAATATACCTATCAACCAAACCTTCCGGCTCCCATCGATTACCTTAAACCCTAAGCCTCAAACCCCCAACGACCTAGATACCCCATAAAAACACCTAGAGACCAACTAAAATCCCCCCTCCCCCATAAGATTTTCAATAAACCTGTAAGGGGGGGGTATTACAAACCTAAAATTACAAGCATAACACCCTATAAAAATTTAACCAAACAGTCCCCGAAATAAACCAGAAATTATAAAATCTTAACAAAAGATTTTTCTATAAATCCACCCCAAACTCAAAAGGAGTTTGCCATAAACAAAGGAGGCAAAAATTTTCTTGCTCTATAAGCATCTATATAATATACCTATCAACCAAACCTTCCGGCTCCCATCGATTACCTTAATAAGCCCTTCAACACTCCAAATTGAACACCCCCTTATAACACCTAATCAATCTTTCCCTTCCCCCGCACACATAAATACGACTACGACGACTAAAACCTAGACCTTCGACTTGGAAAGACGAAATACTCAATTATACTACCCCCGTAACCACCGCAATCAAACCTAAACCATAAAACTAAGCAAAAACACAAAAAATAAACCTAAAACTAAGAATTTCAAAGAAAAAAAAGAACCAGATAACAGCCAAGAACGAAACTCAAACACTGACAATAAATTCAACAAATAAACTTCCCAACGATAAAATGATAAAACACATACCCTACTCAAACCGCTAAACACAGAATAAAACATCCTAACATAAGCTTCACAACCCCCTAACAAAGCAGACCACCGCCCCCTTCCCATCAATAAGAAATACATCAAACAACCCAATATACAACCAATAACCTGCACAAATAAAACCAACCTAGATAATACCCTTCCCATAATTACATCCTCACCAAGAACTGCACCACCAAAAAATTTAAGCAACGTCCCAAGAACAACAAGAGGACAAATCATATAAAAAAATCTAGAATAGCCACTACTCAAACCCCCCATACAACCCAATAACAACAATACAAAACGAAAAGAATAAATATAAGAAAGCATTAAGCACACCATAAACACCACCATAAACCCTAAACCAGAACTATATAATAATCCCGAAAACAACACATGCTTCCTAAAAAATACTCCAATAAAAGGTAAACCACACAACGACAAAACCAGAAAGCCCTGAATCATGGACAAAAACAAACCAGAATACCGGCTCAAATAAACCCCCACAGAACTTTGACTGGAGCCCGACTGACCCATCAAATCCCCAACACTCATAAACAAATAACACTTACAAACCCCATGACTAATCAACTGCAACAAAGCCAAATCCAAATCCCCAAACACAAAAAACAAAATACACCAAGAGACTTTATTACATGTAGACAAAGCAACAATCTTCTTTAAATCCATAAAAACCAACGCAGCAAAAGACGTTATAAAAATAGAAACAAAACAAAACCCAACCAACCAATACCAACTCTCATAAACCCCCAAATAACCATAACGCAAAACAAACCAAACCCCCGCAGCAACCAATGTGGAAGAATGAACTAAAGAACTAACAGGAGTAGGAGCCCGCATAGCCTCCAACAATCATGACACGAAAGGATAACAAGCCCTCTTAGTCATAACACCTAATAAGAATAAAAGAACAAAAACAATACTAGACACATCCAACCACCATGACAACCACATAATAATTACAAACATAGAAACATCTCCAAACCGTGAAGCAAAAAGAGTAATCAAAGAAGCACGCAACCTACTCAATTTAGAATAAAACAAAATCAAAAAAAACCTAACCAACCCCAGATACTCCCAAAAAATCAAAGAAAATCACAAAGAAGCTGTCAACACTAAAACACCCATAACCCCCAGAAACCAAACCACTAAAGGAAACAACAAAGAAGCTTCCACAGAACCCCCAAAATAATGAAAACAATAAAACAAAGCAATAAACCCACAACAAACCAACATATACAACCTAAGGGAACTCACCGCATCCACCATAAAATAAAAACAGGGAAATTTCAAATACCCCAATCAACAAAAAGACCCCCAATACCCTATAGAAGACTGAAACCACCAAATTAATAACCCCCCTACAAACAAAACCAGCAACAACACCTTTGACAGAGAAACCTCCCACAACTGCGGCCGAAACGCAGTCCCCAACCAATAGGTTATCAAACTACACGGGGAGAAATCCTCATATTTGATGCTTAAAACCAACCCATATAATCTGGCACCCATGTAAAACAATAATGCAAATCTTCATATAAGCGAGCATCACAAACAAATGCGAAAAAAAATGACTTCAAATCATTCTCGGAAATCCTTACACGCTAGAGGGTCTGAGACCTTAATATGATCCTAAATCACACCCATTAACTACATCTGGCACCCTAAACTCCGACCAAGAACACCCCTCCTCAGGAGCTACAATCCCGCGCACTCATAACATATACTAAGCCGGCCCTAACGAAAAAAAGAACCCTTACCCCTAACCACAACACTAATACTTATAAACCCAACCATCAAAACCAAACAAAATAAGCAATAAGAAAACCCTTCAAAATAAGAACAAAGATAATTACTTCCATCCACAACACTGGGAACAGGAAAAAGGAAAGAAACCACTACACAAAAAAAAGCCCCAAACAAGATAGCTGGAACAAAACTACTCCCCCCAGCCTTTGCAACCGGGTTGGGGCTATGGATAGACACAAAAATAAACAAGACATATACCCCACCTACATAAACCAAACAAAAAACAGCAATATATCACGAAAACCCCACAGTAGTATAAACCAAACCCCCGACACTAAGTGCTGAAGTTAAAAGCAACACACAGTATACAACGGGATGGGAAATAAAAGAAAACCTCAGTAAGCAACCGAAGTAAATCCCAGATAACACAGCACCAACCACCTCAAATAACTAATAGCCCTTAGGAAGCTCTGCCTTAACAACTTCTATTATTACAGGCATGTATGCGTGCCCAGCACCACATAACTCAGTACAATACCCTATATAAATCCCATAGTGATTAGGACAATACATAGAGTAGTTCAACCGACCTGGAATAGCATCCAGCTTAATATTAAACTCGGGTATAGAAAAAGAATGAATAACGTCCGCCGACGTAACTAAAAACCGATAAAACTCATTAAACCATAGACGCAAAGGCTTATCCACACCAATAACAAAGTCCCTCATAACAGAATCAAATTCTCCTTCATGATCTTCTTCAACCTCATAAGTTCAATACCACTGACGCCCAACCACCTTAACAGTCTTACAAGCAACATCCAACATATCATAACTAATACAATTCAAATTGTAGTAACAGAGAGCCCCAACTGCCCTTGTAGGAGCTACCGTCCAAAAAAACTCAGCAGTATCCCTCTCATTATTACGAGCAGCTATTCTATCCGACACAGCTAATTGCCACGCCAAAATAGAAAAAACCCATATAGGAATAAAACTACAAAGAGATATCATAAATTTAATCAAATCCAAATAAAGTATATTCAAAGAAAAAAGCATAAACCCCAGCCAAATGCGGAATCAACTAACACCAGGTTCCCCTAGCATTACCATGTTACGACTTACCACAGCTAACGCCCTGGGTGACGGGCGGTGTGTACCCCAACTAAATCAACTTCGACCAAAAATACTATCTTTGAAAGCCTACTTCCGAGTCCTAAACACTACTGATACTATCCTGAACAGCACATTTAATAACGTAACGCATGAACACACCTTAATATAAGCAGCACATAGACCTGACTTAAACAATCCGTGACACTCATTGATACCAACCACAAATTTTAAATCGGATATACACTAACTAAACTAAAAAAAGGTTAACTCATAAGCGGACTATCTTTTACAGCACACGTTCCCCCGGAAGAACCTCATCGGCTGCCAAATCCTTTTAGTTTATACTAAGGAGTAAAACTTAAATCCTATTACAGGGGTATCTAATCCCATTAATAAATACAACAGTCAAACCTTCTAGAAACTCATCTCAAGACTAGTAAGATTCTACTCAAAACTAGATAATAATTTCTATCTAATTTACACCTATCGCCGAAGAAAAAGCTAACAGAATAACCGCGGATGCTGGCACTGTGTATTCACCGCTCCCTAATAAACAGCCTAATCCGGGTTTCCCCGAAACCTAAGATTTAACCACTAATCACACAAGAAAGCCTATCTTATGTACACACACAAACTACTTTTATGTGGTGCTGCTTATCTCCCTTCTACAACCAGAATTAAATAGATATAAGACGAGGACAAAAATATATCTACAATACCTTTGCAAAGTATCACGCCAACTAGCGTCACGCCCAACATAAAATATGGACAATCCTTTCGTACTAATCCACATCAAGTATAGATAAGAACCGACCTGGCTCACGCCGGTCTTAACTCAACTCATGAGGGAACTCTCGGTCGAACAGACCTTATAATAAAACTTCTGCACCTTATTATATTTCCCAAGTCAACATCGAGATGGCAATTAAATAAATCGATTTGGCCTCTCCTTATTTTTTACCTAGTTATCCCCGAGGTAACTCAAACCTTCTATCCCTTAGGATCCAAAACTACATAAATTATTTAGCCTTGCCCCAAGTAAACAAACACAATGTAAAGATCTCGGGGTCTTTCCGTCTAATAACATAATCCTGGGGTCTGCACCAGAAAACCAATTTCAATAACAACCCCAATTTAAGTAACCTCCCTAGTCAAACCTTTCAAACAATCCCCCAATTATGGGGCAACTAATTATGCTACCTTAGCACAGTCAATATACTGCGGCCATTCACTTGAGCATTGGGCAGGCACTACTATCTATAAAAAAAGATAGAAATGTTTTTAATAAACAGACCGGAAGTCCTCGAGAAAAACTGAAGCTAATAAAAATCTACTTATTCTATCATACTCAACATCCAGTATAGGGGGGATTATTCAACCACTAAAGCCACAAAAACGAATCATCAAGAGTATTAATACACACAACCCCTAGGGGTAATTTTAACCCATAAGAACCCCAAGACTAATACCGCCTATAAACCACCAACTAACATCCTAGCCAGCCGGATCAAACAACAAATAATAATCCCAACAAGATATAAAGTATCCCGAATTATTTATCACAACACTACCCATATTTCCGCTATACTCCCCGTATTAACATAAAGCACCTAGCAATAAAAGCAGTTACCGATACTCTTCGAGACAATACAAAACAGAAATCACCATCAATAAATCATGATGCAAAAGGTACCCCAAAAAACCAAAACAAATCTATAAACCACCTCTAAGTAACCATGGAAAGTATCCTAAAACCCCCCTGTTTTACAAAAACAGAATTCTAAATACTAAACTAACTTTCCCTAACACCCAAAATCATTTAACAGATCCACACCACCTAAATAAATCACCGATTACCACCCACAATATAACCCTGATGTTGAGGTGACGGCAAAGTCACCACATTCAATACCAAAGAATTACTACCCCATGAAGACACAACACGATTACCCACTGTAAACGATTCCCACAAAATAAACACAAAGAAAAAGGCTCTCAAACCAGACAAAATTGAACCAGCAGTAGCCATATAATTCAATCAATACAAGTCCGGATCAAAAACACAAACACGACGCGGTAAACCACACATTCCTAAATAATGCATAGGAAAAAAACAAAGATTAAATCCTATCATAGAAACTGCCCAATGAGCCCATAGCATAGTTAAACTTAAACTATAACCAGTAATAATAGGCCATCACCAAATAAAGGATATAACAACACTACTATAAGAACCTAATGAAAGAACATAATGAAAATGTGCCACAACAAACCAAGTATCATGTAAGAGAGTATCAAGAATAGAAGCCGAAAGCATAATTCCAGTCACTCCCCCTATAGTAAAAAGCACAATAAACCCAACAATCCACCACACAACAGGATCTCATAAACGGCCTCGAGTACCTCCCAACATTATTAATCAAGAAAATACCTTAATACCTGTTGGTATCCCAATAACCATAGTCACAGACCTAAAAAAAACAGCAGTCTCCACATCCAAACCAACCATAAACATATGATGCCCCCAAACAACACTACCTAAAGCTACAATCGCCGCCATAGCAAGAATTAAACCGTAATAACCCAACAATGAATCTTTATTTGTTAGAGTCATACAGATATGACTAATTATACCAAACCCGGGAAGAATCAAAACGTAAACCTCAGGATGCCCAAAAAATCAAAATAAGTGCTGAAATAGAACAGGATCTCCCCCTCCCAAAGGATCAAAAAAAGCAGAACCAAATTTACGATCAAACAATAGCATAGTTATAGCAGCTGCTAAAACCGGTAACGACAGCAACAACAATATAGAAGTAAAGAGGTAAGCCCAAATAATTATACTAAACTGTCCGGTACCCTCCTCTATTAAACCCTCTAAGATAGTGCAAATAAAGTTTATAGAACCCAAAACTCTAGAAACCCCAGCCAAATGCAGAGAAAACATCAAAAAATCCACACCTCACCCCGTATATACACTAGTAGAAAGCGGCGGATAAAAAGTCCAACCAACACCAGCACCCCCTATCATCCTTAAACCCATACAAACCGCAGCAGGTAACAACAACCAAGCACTCAAAGCTTTTAAACGAGGTAAATTCAAATCCGGAACTCCCAATAACAAAGGCAACAAATATTTACCAAATCCCCCTATCAAAACAGGCATCAAAAAAAAGAAAATCATAACAATTCCATGCCTAGTAACAATATATTTATAAATCTCAGGAGATACAAGATTACTGTAAGGATCCAAAAATTTCAAACGAACTAAAATCCTCAAAGACAAACCCATAAACCCTCCCCAAACACCAAGCACCATATAAATCAAACCAACACGCTTATGATCCAACGTAAATAATCAAGCCCAACCATACACCTTCAGTAATCGAACCAACGCTCTCCTTTTGTTTTGAAAACAAACAGTACAAAATAACCTAGATTACTCACCATCCTATAACCTTCCTCAAAGAGGGTCGAATACAACTAAATATTCCAATTATCGTTAGCAGCGACAACCCATAACCCTCATCAAATTAATAACCTCACCGAACATACCCCCGACTAATCTCAACACCAAAACCAACAGCCAATAAAACTAAAAAAAACGTATAATACAACAAATTCTTATACATAACACCTTGTAAGGGCAATTTCAATAATAAAGAAACCTCTAAATCAAAAACCACAAAAAAAACCAAAAGAATAAAATAGGTATAACTAAAATATTTCTCAACCAAACGCTGAGCCAAAAATCCACACTCAAAAGAACTAATCCAAGCACGCTCCCCCTGAAAAACATTCAAATCCAAATTCCAAACAAACAAATGAACAGTCACAACTAACAAAAAAACTAACAAAAATAAAACCCTAAGAGAAAACACCCCCAACATACCCAAAGAGTCCAAACCACATAGACATCACAAAAGTAAGAATCTTGAGCTTTAAACTTAAGCTATCTCTGGAACCTACTGACGAAGAAATAATCTTACCATTACTATATCACAGTAACCTGCTAAGCAGCCCTATCAGTCCGCTCAATCAACTTCCCAATAAAGACCTTCAACCCCCAAAGCTAATATTCTAAATAAACTATTTGATTGCCAATCGTTCGCGGGTACATACACCTCCTTAAGGTTAACAGCCTTACAATCTAACACTAATTAATCTACACGCACCCATCACTATAATAAAAAGAAAAAGGAAAAGACCAAGACCAAAACAGAGCAACGCCACATAAAACTAACAAAATAGTCATAACGAACCCGAGGTAATGTGGCTCGAGCTCAAACAAAAAACACAACATGAAATAGCACAAAAGCCAGAACTAAATGCCCTCCCCAAAACAGTAAGGAAGAAAACCAAGAAAATATAACCATAATTAAATATTCACAAGCAAATAAACAAGTGAAAGGCACTTTACAATACTCCGTTTTTAACCCACTAACTAATTCACTTTCAGCCTCCGCATAATCAAAAGGAGTACGATTACATTCACACAATATCCCAACCAACCACAACCCATATACCAAAGGCAACACAAAACTGACAAACCACGAATCAACCAACATCCTAAAAACCCCATAAGTACCCCCTACCATAGCAACCATCACCACAATACACATAAAACAAGCCTCAAAGCTAATAGAACCAAAAGCAGAACGAACACATCTCAATAAAGCAAACTTTTTATAAGAGCCCCAACCCACTCTTAATAACCTATACCCCGTCACACTCGTAATAATCAAAAACCACAACATCAATTTCTCCCTCCACACACCACTATACACCAAACTTAACAGTATGCAATAGCCACAAGACAACAATACTAACAAATAAACACCAGACCAAGATAATCAACTACGATTCTGAAAAAACATAAACTTAAACTTAATAACCAACTTCAAAAGATCAGCAAACCTCTGAAACAAACCAAAGAGCCCTACCTTTTTAGGACCCTTACGAATCTGCATATACCCCAAAATCTTGCGCTCCCCCAAAATAAAAAAGGCAACAAATACCATAACTATAACAAAAGCAAGCAACCCCCTAATAACCACATACAAAAACCTTAAAACCCCTACCACCTTACTTCGTAAAAAAATACTCCTCCGACACGACAAGCCGACATTCTTAAATAAACTAGAAATAAATATTATCCCTCACCAACGACAAGAAATACCATTCTACCACACACTTGCAGAGCATGTATCTAACTTAAACTATATCGTCAACCCAAACCTGGCAATAGAGAAACCCCATCTCCTACGTGTAAAATAGAAATTTTCAATTAAACTACATCGCCAAAACCTAAACCACCGAAACAAACCTACCACCAGACTTTGGCAACCTAAACCTCATAACAAACTTAAGCAAATAAAACTGCTCAGAAATCCTATAAACAACCCAACACGCCAAAACAAAAAATCAACATGAATACATACCAACAACCATTAACAACTTATAAAACAACGAAACAGAAACAGGAATAGAAACTAACAAAAAACAAAACCAAAAATAATACCCTAGACCTCCTACTCTGGCATCGTCATACAAACAAAAAAACAACACGACACAACTACATCAAAGACAATAAATAAAAAAAATGAAAAACAACACCTCCGAACTCAACACCAACGACATAGCCACCAACGCTGCCCTAGAAGAAAGCATCATATGACACCAACAAGTGTACCAATTTAAACTATACAACCAAAACAAAACCGCCAACCCTATAAAAGTAAAACAACAAACATAATTAACAAAAGAACATCCCCCACAACTCAAAAAGAAGGGAAAGAAAAGGACCGGACTCTTCAAAAAAGTAGAAAGTGATCAAACCACCAGTCAATTAGAATTCAGCACAACCTTATAAACCCAACCCCAAAGAGGAAATAAACCAAACTTCAGGATTAACCCCACAACCAATAAAAAAAGCAACTCCCCCCTAATCATCCCACATAAAATTAAAGAAGAAGACACGCTAGACACAACGATATAACTAAACAAACCTGATAAAATCCTGTCACCAGTACCTAAAAAAAACATAGGAATAACACACAAAGTAGCTAACTCCAAAAATAACCAAAAAAAGGATAGACCTTTAGCCCTGAAAATTAATATAGAAAACCTCAGTACCCCCAAAACACCCAAAACTGCTATAGCAACCCCCCGAATCCACATACTAATTATATTAGATGGCCAATCCTCCCCTATCTAGTGATCCTCCGAAAAGGAAAGGATATTACAAACTATAAATCAATGCACTAACGCGACAAAGACCTCATAAAAAAATAACAAGAAAAGAAAACCAATAATCCAAACCCCAAACTTAAACCCCAAAGAGGCTATAGCTACTCCCCCCAAAGCACCAATCGTTAAATTTACAAAAGGACGTATCATTAACACAATTGGACGAACAATATAACTCAACGTCTCCGCCAAACAAACAAAGGGGGCTATTCATAAGGGGGTCCCGGGAGGGACAAACCCGCTAAAAAAAGAAGCCGGTCCTTTATCCACAATCCGACTAATAAACAACGACAAAAACAAAGGAAAAATAGAAATGATGATAAATAAACCAAACCCCCTCATCCCATAAATATAGGGAACACGCAACAACAAAAAGGACGATAACAGACCAAATAGACAAATGCGATAAAATTCATCTCCCAACCCTCCGGTAATCAATAAGGAAATATAAGAAAACACCGCTCTTAAACGACTAACTAACATCTTTAGGAGGAAACGATATCTCGTATCATATGAACATGAACCACACAGTTTAGACTTAACTTATACCTCCTCCACCAACCTATACTAAATCACACCCTCCCCCCACAAACTTGTAACTTTAGCTCTTCAAACTAACGCTTTCACTATTAAGCTAGAGGAGACTTTTACTAACTTAATTAATCACACTCCGTCACCTGTAATCAACTTCAAATTTCCCCTACGACCAAAACATAGTGTGCTCCACATAATAACACCAGATTACACACAAAACAACACTAAAATACAAGAAATAGCATAAAACATCAACCTACCAGAAAACACACCCCACCTACAAAACCAGATATATGACCACACCCAAAACTTATCGAATAATGTCGAGACAATAAACAACCAACCAAAAATAAAGGAACCAAACCACTTATAAACAAGTAAAGCCCCATCATAAAAACAAACATCATGCTAACAACCCCACTCTCTCTCAAAATCAACACTTCAGAAAAAAAATTTGCCGTAGGAGGTATAGAAGCTGCACTTGATATACACACAACAGATAAACAACGAAGTAACAATCTCCTAGAAATAGAACCCTTTAAAACAACTCATTTACGAGTCCCCGAGACATCGTAAATCATTCATAACAACATAAACGTCATCCCCGCAGACAAACCATGACCCAAACAATACAGAAAAGAAAGCAGAACACTATCAAACCCGCATACATTAAGACATAAAGAAACCACCACAATATGAGCTAATCTCAAAAAGGCCAACCAACGCTTCCCATCCAACTCCCGGGCCGCAGAGAAAAAGAACAAGACCGCAAAGCACAGTCTAATAACAACATAGAAGCTACTAAATATATAATCCGACAACAAAACGTAACTAAAACGACAGACCCCTAACAAACCTAACTTCATTATATATCCCCTTAAACACATTGATACAGGCCTCCTAGCCTCAGCATGTACTATAGGCAATCACACATGAAAGGGAGGGAGGGGTATCTTAGTTATAAACATAACAGACAAAATAGCATAAACCATAAACCCCCCGTATAACCTAAATTTACTAGATCACAATTGGAATTTATACCTTCCCTCTATCCCCCCCACATAAAGAATACATAACAACATAGGTAAACTCCTAACAACCACATAGCCTAACAGATATCAAGAAGCAATAAATCGCTCAGAATAGGGGGACTCTGCAATTAATAAAAACAATAAAGGCAGAATAGACATTTCATAAAAGATCCAAAATCATAAGCCATTCACACAACAATAGCATAAAATAGAAGAAATTACCCTAAGCCCCAACATACCTAACGAAATTCTACTCATGACCCCCCTGCTAAACACCAAAGAAAGAGACAAAAAGATAGAAAGAACCCCCAAATAAAACCTAACACCATCAAAAGTAAATAAACCACCTCACTCCAACCTATAACTACCCAACAACCACAACCCTAAATGAGATAAAACTACAAAGATAACTAAAACAGAAACCCCCACACCAGCTACTATTCCCCAACTATACCAATCAAACTTCTTGAATCTCATAAACGCGTCAAGACTACTAACCCCAAAGTAACCTCAATAGTAAAAATCACTATCAAAGCTATAAAAAGCATACGAAACTCATCCCACTGCCCCAATAAACAAAATAAAAGCAACAAAACATTAAATTTCTCAACCACAATTAAACAATTCAACAAACGAGATAAAGACATAAAAAACCTAAATAATACTACCAGCGACCCCAAATAAAGCAACCCAACACCTCTCCCATACATACTTCTCTAAATACTAAACCGAGGAAATCCACCAGAATAAGGAACCACCCACAGACCCTTAAACATCAAGAGAAAAAAAACCAAAGAAAGTCTAGAAATCTTACTAATCATAATAAAAGGAACCTCAGGATGGCAAGCTCCTAAATAACTCAGCAACACAAAGTTAGCAGCACTAAACCAAAAGATATATTGACGTCCCAACCTATAACTACAAGACTTATTCAAAGTAGGCAACCATAGAATAAATAAAAAAGCTAATACTAAAACCAAACCACCCACCTTAGATTCAATAGAACGCAACATAGCATAAAAAGCCAAAAAATATCATTCCGGCTTAATAGAAACAGGAGTCACTAGAGGATCCGCCTGAATATAACTCTCAACATCAAGAACCAAATCAGGACAAACCAATAAAAATAAACTTCTTAGAAATAATAGTACCATCAAAACATAACCATCCTTTTTAGTAAAAAAGGAATGAAACAGAACCACATCACCATACCCCCCCGGCACAAAAAGAGGATTATTAGAACCCCTCTTATGAAGATAAAATAAATGAATTACCCTGAGCCCCAAAATAACAAAAGCCAAACAAACATGAGCCGAAAACACACGAACCAACGTAACGTTAGTAACAGAAAAACCACCCACCACAAACTTATATAAATACCCCCCAACTAGTGGAACACTATTCAATATTGATGTAAGAACCGTAGCCGCCCAATAAGACATTTGATGCCACGGAAGTATATAACCTAAAAAGGCTTCCGCCATCATCAAAATATATAAAACAAATCCCACATTTCAAACCCCCAACTTACTATAGCTTGAATAATAAAGAGCCCGACCCATGTGCACAAAAAATAACAGAAAAATAAAAGTCACCCCCCAAATATGAAAATAACGAACCAACCACACAAACAAACTTTCAGAAGTAAACTCAACAACACACCCAAAGCTTAAAAAAGAGTCCGCAACATACAAAAAAGACAAGATAATACCAGAAATCACCTGAATAATCAAAAACCTACTAATCATAAACCCCCCACACCAAAAATATCTCAGAGACACATTCGTAGGCAAATCAACAACTTTATTACGAATTAATGATAACATATCTTCCTTCGCCTACTAATTAGATTCAACGGTACCACAAACCGACAGTTTAAAAAATAACCTACAAAAGAGACACAACTAAGAAATATAAATAATCAAAAAAACAAACAACCAAACATAATCTACAAAATGTCAGTACCAAACTACACAATCAACTTTAGTCCGAGATACCCCCTTCTCACCACAACACAACATTGTAGTCATAGCTATCAAACCCCCCATAACATGCATAAAATGCAAACCTACTGTAGCAAAACATACACCCTGATAATAGCAGAAAGTAATATCACACCAACTATCATAAAACTCATAAAGCTGCAACAAAATAAAACCACTACCCAAAATTATAGTAGCCAATAAATACAACCAACAGTAAGCAGTACCATATTCCTGGTGATAAGTCGTAATTGTGATTGAAGAACCCGTCAACAAAAAGCAACCTAATAACGGCAATTCTTTAAAATGAGAAAGAGGTACAACAAATTCCTCCTCACTTTTTAAGCATAAAACAAATAAAGTACCAAAAGCCACAACCTCACTAAGGATAAATATCCAAAACCCTGTTATAAAATGCTTAAGAGTATATAAAGACTCCTTTGCCAAAAACCAAAGTGAAATCAAAACAATAAAAACAAACACTAAAACCCCCTCCAACTCTCAAAGAAACATACTAACAATTCCCACCATCACAACCCAAGCATTATACATTGGCAATCAACTCAT